AGTGATAGCAGTGACAGTTACATTTCTAGGTGCGTTTTTCAGAAACGTAAAACTCGTAGTGAACCCAGTATACGAACCCGCGCGAAGAGTAGTGATTTAACTCTAAGAGCTAGCGATCTCGATGAAACTCAAAAATACAAGCAGTTGTGGGTTCAATGCGAAAATTGTTATGGATTAAATTATAAGAAACTTTTGAAATCACAAATTAATATTTGTGAACAATGTGGATATCATTTGAAAATGAGTAGTTCAGAAAGAATCGAAGTTTTGATCGACCCCGGTACTTGGGATCCTATGGATGAAGACATGGTCTCCGGGGATCCCATTGGATTTCATTCGGAGGAGGAGACTTATAAAGATCGTATTGATTTTTATCAAAGAAACATAGGATTAACCGAGGCTGTTCAAACAGGCGTAGGTCAACTAAATGGTATTCCCGTAGCAATTGGGGTTATGGATTTTAAATTTATGGGGGGTAGTATGGGATCCGTAGTCGGGGAGAAAATAACCCGTTTGATTGAGTACGCTACCAATCAATTTATACCTCTTATTATAGTGTGCGCTTCGGGGGGGGCGCGCATGCAAGAAGGAAGTTTGAGCTTGATGCAAATGGCTAAAATCTCGTCTGCCTTATTTGATTACCAATCAAATAAAAAGTTATTGTATGTATCAATCCTTACATCTCCTACTACCGGCGGGGTAACAGCTAGTTTTGGTATGTTGGGAGATATTATTATTGCAGAACCAAATTCCTACATTGCATTTGCGGGTAAAAGAGTAATTGAGCAAACATTGAATAAAACGATACCCGAAGGTTCACAAGCTTCTGAATATTTATTCCAGAAGGGCTTATTTGACCTAATCGTACCACGTAATCTTTTAAAAAGTGTTCTGAGTGAGTTATTTAAGCTCCACGCCTTCTTTCCCTTGAATTCCAATTCAATGCGCTAGGTTCCATTATTTTATTTGTAGCAAACAAGTAGTTTGCTTATCGGAATCAAAGTAACTAAGAATGAAGTTTTCTTTAGTGACCTAAGATCTAATTGTAAAAAGAATAAAAAGTGGCGGATAACTCTTTTTTTTACCTGGATTCCCGATTACTAATTAAGAAGTCTCTATCAACAAGATAAAAACACGAGTTCTTCCTTTCGTGAAATTAGGCAAAGAAAACGCATTTTGTCTTAGGTATAGAATCAAATTCAAATATAGAAAAAAATAGATATATGGTTTTGTATCTTTCTTCATCCCCCGAAAATCCTATTTTCACTAAAAATCCCGGTTGTGCCGCATTCTAATGAATCTTTCAATAATTTGTAAGAAACTCCTATTAATATTAAATTCGAAGACAATAACAAAACACAAAGAAATGAAGAAAAATAATCAAATGGATTATCATATGTATCTTTCATGTAGATAGACGAATAAGTCCATTTTTTGAGTTCTACATTCCTTGGACTTATTCTATATACTCAATTAGATACTTATATCTGTAATAAGAATTTTCAAATTGAATGAATTCATAATAACTACGAATTCATACTAATTACAATTATTAATTATAATTAGTATAAATAATAAATATGATATTAAAAAAAATAAGAACAGGTACAAATAGTAAATCGAGGTACCCATTTTATGACAACTTTCCAATTTCCCTCTATTTTTGTGCCTTTAGTAGGCCTAGTATTTCCGGCAATTGCAATGGCTTCTTTATTTCTTCATGTTCAAAAAAACAAGATTGTTTAGATCTGAGGGGACCCAATCTCATACGTTTTTTTGAAACTTAGACTTGTAGCATAACCCATATATTTATTTCGGGAAATAAGGTAGAACATGTGATTTCTGACGAACATAAAGGAAAAAGCTCTTATGCCTGCAGAAAATGATCTATGGGTAACTGAATTCCAGCTGGTTTGAAATAGATCAGGACTGCTGGATACCCAAAATGTAAAGTCGGCGGATCTATATGTATATCTGTATATTGGGATCATAGGAAGGGTGTGTTATTATTTTAGATCTAACCAATTTGAGGAATTACTCCTAAAGGTTCCCATCAAACTAGTGCTAGTTCACATTAAACTAGTGCTAGTTGATGAAAGTGCATTCGGAAACAAAAAAGTAAAGTCAAAACCATTTGGGGTATTCTCTCAATTCCAATAAAATGCAATCGGATCAAGTATGAGTTGGCGATCAGAACATATATGGATAGAACTTATAACGGGGTCTCGAAAACTAAGTAATTTTTGCTGGGCGCTTATCGTTTTTTTAGGTTCATTAGGATTCTTATTGGTTGGAACTTCCAGTTATCTTGGTAGAAATTTGATATCTTTTGTTCCGTCTCAGCAAATCCTTTTTTTTCCACAAGGGATCGTGATGTCTTTCTACGGGATCGCAGGTCTCTTTATTAGTTCCTACTTGTGGTGCACAATTTCCTGGAATGTAGGTAGTGGTTATGATCAATTCGATAGAAAGGAAGGAATGGTGTGTATTTTTCGGTGGGGATTTCCTGGAAAAAATCGTCGCATATTCCTCCGATTCCATATAAAAGATATTCAATCCGTTAGAATAGAAGTTAAAGAGGGTATTTATGCTCGCCGTATCCTTTATATGGACATCAGAGGCCGGGGGGCTATTCCGTTGACCCGTACTGATGAGAATTTGACTCCACGAGAAATTGAACAAAAAGCCGCGGAATTGGCCTATTTCTTGCGCGTACCAATTGAAGTCTTTTGAGAAAGGGATTGGGCTGAAGAACGAATGCTTTCTCCGCAGGAGGGAAAAATACAAGAATCTTGTTTTTTTCTATAACTAAGTGATACTTTAGATGCAGATAAATCATATCTTGTAAATTCTTTTCTTTTTGTCAATCAATTTTTTGATCATCACAATATCTTTCTCTCAATTATTCTATTCTTGACTATGGAAACTCCTTGGAATTTTTTTGAAATATTGGATATTTTGATAGAAAAAGAGTTCTTTACGTCTCCAAATCTGAACAATATTCATTCCTTAAAGGACTTCTTTTGTTCATTGATCGAAAGGAGACACGTGTTTTGTTTGGAATTTGATGAATTGAGATATCTGGAAACACAATTTTGTATTATTTCTTCAGTCGAATTCCAAGTGGAGTCTTAGTCTATTTCTGTATTCTTTCTAGATTCAAACAAAATCACAAAGAAAATAGATTCATAGGTTTGATACCTTGTCTAGAACTCATGTTTGGTTTGAAAGAAATATTGGATCACATAGAGTCGACAAATGAAGTGGGTTGATTAAAAATTCACAGGTTAAAAATGGCAAAAAAGAAAGCATTCACTCCTCTTTTGTATCTTGCATCTATAGTATTTCTGCCCTGGTGGATTTCTCTCTCATTTACTAAAAGTATGGAATCTTGGGTTACTAGTTGGTCGAATACGGGTCAATCCGAAAATTTTTTGAATGATATGCAAGAAAAAAGTCTTCTAGAAAAGTTCATAGAATTAGAGGAAATCCTCTTCTTGGAAGAAATGATCAAGGAATACTCGGAGACACATCTACAAAAGCTTCCTATAGAAATCCACAAAGAAACGATCCAATTAATCAAGATACACAATGAGGATCGTATCCATACGATTTTGCACTTCTCAACAAATCTAATCTGTTTTGTTATTCTAACCGGTTATTCTATTTTAGGTAATCAAGAACTTGTTATTCTTAACTCTTGGACTCAAGAATTCCTATATAACTTAAGTGATACAGTCAAAGCTTTTTTGATTCTTTTATTAACCGATTTATGTATCGGATTTCATTCACCCCATGGTTGGGAACTAATGATTGGTTCTGTCTACAAAGATTTTGGATTTGGTCATAATGATCAAATTATATCTGGTCTTGTTTCCACTTTTCCAGTTATTCTCGATACTATTTTTAAATATTGGATTTTTCATTATTTAAATCGTGTATCTCCGTCACTTGTAGTTATTTATCATTCAATGAATGATTGATAAAAGATCCGCCGATATTAATCCAATTAGAATGTTTCTTACTTTGTAGTTCTACAGAAGTATTAAAAACAGGCGATTTTCATACTATTTTCATAGTATACTTATACTATAGTATTCTAGTAAAATGATTCCAATAAATAGCAGAATCGTGGACAGGGAACTATACTAGAGACCTGCCAAATTTATTGTAGAACTTTTCGGATCAATGATTAGACCATGCAAACTAGAAAGACTTTTTCTTGGATAAAGGAACATATTACTCGATCCATTTCCGTATCACTCATGATATATATCATAACTCGGACATCCATTTCAAGTGCATATCCCATTTTTGCGCAGCAGGGTTATGAAAATCCACGAGAAGCGACTGGGCGTATTGTATGTGCCAACTGCCATTTAGCTAATAAGCCCGTGGATATTGAGGTTCCACAGGCGGTACTCCCTGATACTGTATTTGAAGCAGTTGTTCGAATTCCTTATGATAAGCAAGTGAAACAAGTTCTTGCTAATGGTAAGAAAGGGGGTTTGAATGTGGGGGCTGTTCTTATTTTACCGGAGGGGTTTGAATTAGCTCCTCCCGATCGTATTTCTCCCGAGATGAAAGAAAAGATAGGCAATTTGTCTTTTCAGAGCTATCGCCCTAATAAACAAAATATTCTTGTGATAGGGCCTGTCCCCGGTCAGAAATATAGTGAAATCACCTTTCCTATTCTTTCCCCCGACCCCGCTACTAAGAAAGATGTTCACTTCTTAAAATATCCTATATACGTAGGGGGGAATAGGGGAAGGGGACAGATTTATCCCGACGGAAGCAAGAGTAACAATACAGTTTATAATGCTACAGGGGCGGGCATAGTAAGTAAAATCATACGAAAAGAAAAAGGGGGGTATGAAATAACCATAACAGATCCATCGGATGGACGTGAAGTGGTTGATATTATCCCTCCGGGACCAGAAGTTCTTGTTTCAGAGGGTGAATCCATCAAATTGGATCAACCATTAACGAGTAATCCTAAT